TTTTGTGAAACGTATCAATAAGCTAGACCCATGCTACGAGTTGTCTCATGCCATAAATAAACCCGGACACTCAAGAAATCCGTTGGACAAGCAGATTCACATCTCTTACAACCTACACAGTCCTCTGTTCTTGGAGCAGGAGCAATTTGCTTAGCTTTACATCCGTCCCAAGGTATCATTTCCAATACATCTGTGGGGCAGGCTCGTACACATTGAGTACACCCTATACATGTATCATAAATCTTTACTGAATGTGACATTGGATCTATCAATTTTTTGAACGTTATCGATTTTCGATCTGGTAAAATCAGTAGTAACTGAATCATATATTGTAGACACCAGACGAATCAGTGGTTTACCAGAATTTTTTTTTAATTGAATAATCAATCTACTTCTGGATCTGGTCATGAGAATGAGAGAGGTCCAAGATACTTTGATTTATTACGTTTCAGCAAACATGGTCATACGAGTTATACACGACACGCTAATTCTAATTGGTAAATATTCTATATATCTGTCTTTATTTATATCATTACGACTATTTATTCAACAAATTCGATTGATTGATACGAGTTGATTTTCTGTTACGATAGATCGACGAAACAATAGCTGGCCCAATAGCTGCTTCAGCGGCTGCAATAGCTATAACAAAGATCGAGAAAATGTCTCCTTTTAATTGTCGACTATCAAATAAATCAGAAAATGTTACGAGATTTAGATTAACCGCATTCAGTATAAGCTCAAGACACATAAGTGCTCTAACCATGTTTCGGCTTGTGATCAATCCATAAATACCGATAGAAAATAAATAGGCACTCAAAATAAGTACATGCTCGGTCATCATTGACCAACTCCTCATCAATTGAGATTGATTTCAATATGAACAACAATACAATTTAACCGATTTGATTGACTAGAATATAACAAGTACGGAAAAAAGGAAGGTATTAGTAATGGATCGAACTCAAACCCATTCAATTTAATATATGAACAATAGAATATCAAAATGGAACTGAAGGGAAATTGATGTCATAATAATAACACAGAACAAAACACGGCCTTATTTATTTTATTTGATTTTGGATTTCTAATTCTAAGTATTTATTACTGACGAGCCATAGCAATTGCACCTATCAAAGCAACTAAAAGAATTATAGAAATGAGTTCAAATGGAAGATAAAAATCTGTTGATAAATGAATTCCAATTTGTTGAACGTTACTTGTCAGGTCCTGCTCTATAATCTGGTTTGATCTTGTAGTCCAAATAATCCCGTACCATGACGTATCTGAGATAGTAGTAATTAGTGAAAAAAGAATACTTGTACAAACCAGTGAAGTAACTCCATCTCCAACTGTCCAAAGATATAAATCCTTGTAATATTCTGAACCATTCATGAACATCACAGCAAATACGATTAAGACATTTACGGCTCCCACGTAAATAAGGAGCTGTGCAGCAGCTACAAAATAGGAGTTAGATGGAATATGGAATAAGGATATACAAACAAGAACCAATCCTAATGAAAAGGCAGAATAAATTGGATTGGTAAGTAATACCACCCCTAGGCCTCCTAATATAAGACCTGATCCTAGAAATACTAAAAGAATATCATGTATTGATCCAGGTAAATCCATTATGTGTAAAATAAGAGATAAATAAGTTGAAATATTTCATTTTCATGACCTTACTGACCGGGCCAGGAAAAAAGAGGTTACCCTATCTTTCTTTTTTTTTTTTTTCTTGTATATGCCTAATTGAATTGAATCTTAATGTGGTGTGGATTGATGTAGATACAGTTATTGGACCAATCCCGCTTTTGTATCCGAAAGAGTAGTTGAAATTTGATATTTCGAAATCATCACGGATATATGAATCTATTCTAAATTCAAATCAAGTCGTGATTCTCACCAATCAATAGTTATGTTTTGTAGTTACTAACCAACCAAAATGAAAGAAACTTCGCTTCTTTAGATCAAAACGGAATCTTAGTAATTGGTAATCGTTCTTGAATCAAGGGGGTTATCCGTGGCTATTTTTATTTGAGTCGAATTCATAATTGTTCGAATTGTGTAATCTCCAATTACTGACATTGGTAACCGACCCAAAGCAATTTGATTATAATTCAATTCGTGACGATTGTAAGTAGAAAGTTCATATTCTTCAGTCATTGATAAACAGTTTGTTGGACAATACTCGACGCAGTTACCACAAAATATACAGATTCCGAAATCAATACTATAATTAAGCAATCGTTTCTTTCTAATATCTGTTTCCAATCTCCAATCAACAACGGGTAGATCTATGGGGCATACACGAACACATACTTCACAAGCAATGCATTTATCAAATTCAAAGTGGATTCGACCGCGGAAACGCTCTGATGTGATCGATTTTTCATAAGGATATTGAATAGTTACAGGTAAACGATTCGCGTGAGATAAGGTAATCATGAAACTTTGACCAATGTACCTTGCAGCTCGTACTGTTTGTTGACCATAA